TGAAATAAATTCCTCCCCAAAATAAAAAATGATTGTGATTACAAATATCTATGATCCATATTCACTATAAAGGACCAGAAATGCCTTGCTTACGTATCATTGAAAAGTGCATTAACATAAATACAGCAGTAAGAAGAGGTAATACAAAAGTATGCAAACTATAAAAACGAGTTAAGGTAGATTGTCCCACACTGGAACTTCCGCGTAATAACTCTACCAAAGACGATCCTATTACAGGAATAGCGTCGGGTACGCCTGTTACAATTTTGACTGCCCAATAACCAATTTGATCCCAAGGTAAGGAATAACCGGTTACACCAAAAGATGCAGTCAATACAGCCAAAACTACACCCGTAACCCAAGTTAATTCGCGAGGTTTTTTAAAACCGCCTGTGAGATACACACGAAATACGTGTAGGATCATCATTAAGACCATCATACTTGCCGACCATCGATGAACGGATCGGATTAACCAACCAAAGTTAGCTTCAGTCATTATATATTGAACAGAAGCAAAAGCTTCAGTAACGGTCGGACGATAATAAAAAGTCATAGCAAATCCCGTTGCTACTTGGACTAAAAAACAAGTAAGTGTAATTCCTCCTAAACAATAAAATATATTCACATGAGGCGGAACATATTTACTGGTTATATCATCGGCAATCGCCTGAATTTCAAGACGTTCTTCGAACCAATCATAGACTTTATTGAGATAGGTAAACCAACGGACCCCCCCTGAGAACCGTATATGAGAATTTCATCTCGTACGGCTCAAACAAAAATACCCAAATACTGCTTGTAACGAAAACAGATATGTGTAATAGAAAGTTTGAAATTTCTTTATTTAATCCTATGATTCTAATTTTCTTTGACGATAATAAAAAATAGAGATCCGAAAGCTATTCTTTTTGGTTATAATGCTAAAATATCAAGTCGGCTCCTTCGTCTTTATCTTGATCTTTTAAGGCCTCTTGAATATTCTACTATTTACTTCATTTTTTTATTGTGTATAATATGATTTTACTGTTGTCTTCTTTATTATTATTGAATTTTTATTATTGATAGGAATTCTCTTGTTAGGACCCTATGAATCAATTAAAAAAACATCAGATTCATACTATAACCACGATGATTCAAAAAAACCTTAAATCGAAGTCCAAAAATTCCCTGAGTAAGAACTGTTGGATCATCACTTATTCAATGAATAGATATAATGAAAAAAATTAAAGGAAACGTTTGTCCTTTGATCAAAATAAAGATAAGCTCCGGAAACTTAAAAGAATGCAAATTATTCAATTTATTTTTAAAACTCTTTGAAAAGTTTTTTAAGTCCGGTTGCGAGGTCTAAATATTTAGTATGAATCATAGTTCTAATATTTTTAGAATCCATTTTCTATATTCCGTGCTCCAGATACTAGAAGAAATATCTGACGGGATAAAACCATCTCTATCAAGATGACAGATCCATTTTATGTTCTGTACTTTCAATAGGATCCATTAAAACAAGCCGCACACTCATATTCCGGAAATACAGAAACAAAGAAATTCCACGATCAAACTACCAAATCCAAATGAAATAGACTAACAAACAATAAGAAACCAAAATGCTTAACTTTCCTTTCTATTGAAAAACTAATTACCCGATTCTTGTGAATCTAATTCATAGAAATTCCGTCGAGTAAAATGGACGAATTATAAATCTCCAAAATAATAGATAGAAATATCGCAAATAGAGCCATTGCAACACCCATCAAAGGAGTAGTTCCCCACCCCGGAGCTACTTTACCATATTCTGAATTTAATGGTTTCAATAAATCCCCTACAACAGTTCGTCTTGGACCAGATCTAGAATTATCCTCAACGGTTTGCGTAGCCATAAATACTATTTTTTATTCATTTAGATCTGTTGACTTTGTATACCATTTCGCTGTAAATATAAGGATCTTATCCTATAGATCTATTGTGATCTTGAAACTTTAGAATTCTAATAATGGAAACAGCAACCCTAATTGCCATCTCTATATCTGGTTTACTTGTAAGTTTTACTGGGTATGCCTTATATATTGCCTTTGGGCAACCCTCGCAACAACTAAGAGATCCATTTGAAGAACATGGGGACTAGTTGAAGTAATGAGCCCTCCATATTGGGGGCTCATTACTTCAATTAAGATAATAAAAAATTATTTAACCTTTTTTCGTCGGAACTTTAGGGGGTTCTCTAAAAAAGATAGCGAAAAAAATAATTCCTAAAGTCGAGACTAAGAGGAATGTATAAACCAATGCTTCCATAGATTTGATTGTGGTTTACAATTATAGCTTTCATACCTGTTTATTGGGGATCATTTCCCAACAAATAAAATAAAAAGAGTAACTGCAATGATTGAAATAAAGATTTATCTAGTTCTCTATGTGAAATTTAAAATCATAAAAAAAGTCGAAAAAGAACAAAAGAATGTTAGACTACCTGTTTTTTTGTAGTTGGATCTCCAAGTTTTTGGAATGCTCCAAATTCTACTTGAGCGTCTAAATCTGGGTCGATACCAGCAAAAACATCTCTGAATAAAGTTCTAGCACCATGCCAAATGTGCCCGAAAAAGAATAGCAGAGCAAAAGAAGCATGTCCAAAAGTAAACCAACCCCTCGGACTGCTACGAAAAACACCATCTGATTTCAAAGTAGCACGATCTAATTCAAAAATTTCACCCAATTGAGCACGTCTAGCATATTTTTTCACAGTAGCGGGATCGCTATAACTGACTCCATTAAGCTCGCCACCATAGAACTCAACAATTACACCTACTTGTTCCACACTATATTTAGATTCTGCCCTTCGAAAAGGAACATCGGCCCTAACAATTCCATCCCCATCTACCAAAACAACCGGAAATGTTTCAAAAAAAGTAGGCATACGACGTACAAAAAGTTCATGCCCCTCTTTATCTCTAAAGACAGGATGTCCTAACCAACCGACGGCTATTCCATCTCCATTGTCCATTGAACCTGCTCTAAATAACCCCCCTTTTGCTGGATTATTTCCGATATAATCATAAAAAGCTAATTTTTCGGGAATTTTAGACCAAGCTTCTGATAAACTTTGATTTTCGGCTAGTCCAGCACCAACTCTTCGATATATTTCTTGCTGAAAGTATCCCTGATCCCATTGATAACGAGTAGGACCGAATAATTCAATAGGGGTTGTTGCTGAACCATACCACATAGTTCCAGCAACGACAAAAGCTGCAAAAAAGACAGCAGCAATACTGCTGGAAAGGACAGTTTCAATATTTCCCATCCGTAATCCTTTATATAGACGTTGGGGTGGACGCACACTAAGATGGAAAAGACCTGCTAATATGCCCAACGTTCCTGCTGCAATATGATGAGAAGCTACCCCCCCCGGAACAAAAGGATCAAAACCTTCCACGCCCCACGCGGGATTTACGGATTGTATCCTTCCAGTTAGTCCATAAGGATCGGACACCCATATTCCAGGACCATACAATCCTGTTACATGAAATGCGCCAAAACCAAAACAAGCCACCCCTGCAAGAAATAAATGAATTCCAAAAATTTTGGGCAAATCCAAAGAAGGTTTTCCAGTACGTTCATCACAAAAGATTTCTAGATCCCAATAAACCCAATGCCAAATAGCCGCTAAAAAGCACAAGCCCGAAAACACAATATGTGCTCCGGCCACACCTTCGTAACTCCAAATACCCGGATTCGTTATAGTCCCTCCTGTGATATTCCAACCGCCCCACGAATTGGTTATTCCTAAACGAGTCATGAAAGGTATAACGAACATACCCTGTCTCCACATTGGGTCAAGAACAGGGTCAGAGGGATCAAAAACTGCTAATTCATATAGAGCCATCGAACCGGCCCAACCAGCAACCAGAGCTGTGTGCATTATATGAACAGAAAGCAAACGGCCTGGATCATTTAATACAACAGTATGAACACGATACCAAGGTAAACCCATGAAAATACCCCTTATATCAACAAAAAATAGACACTATGTAACTTTATTGCACTTGAAAAATTTATATTATGGACTCTAGCCTTTCATTAGATTTTCTCGTAAAATGGAACAATCATATTTGTAGAAATAAAAAGAAACAGATTTATTCTATACCCGATAAGTAACAATACGCAATGGTGGGGAGACGAGAGGGGTTTACAATTTTCTCTATGAATATTTAAATAAGTAAATGCAGACATACTCACTTATCACCCCAATGACCCATTCGTAACAACTTTACTTTATTTAGTATTCCTTTTTTTATATTTAGTATTCCTAAAAAAAAAAATGCAATATAATAAAAATAAATCATTTTTAACACGATAAGCTAATTCTTACGTTTCCACACTAAAGTTAGATATATGATTTTATTATTTCTCCATTTTATGCCCATTGGTGTTCCAAGAGTACCCTTTCGAAGCCCTGGGGAAGAAGATGCATCTTGGGTTGATATATAGTGCGACTTGTCAGATATAGTAGGTCATATGGGATTTCCCCGTTTTCTCCCCCGATCGAGATATCCTCTCTTTCACCCCCAAAAGAAGAATGATTGAATCATAAAAAATTTGGAGCGTGAAGTGTAATGAAATAAAATTCTATCGATTTTTTTATTTTTAGAGGTGGTATCCAGATTATTACTCGAAATTATGAATAATTTATGGTTGGCTTGATTGAACCAATAAAATAAAGTACCCAGGCTCTGTTTAGAAAAAACCAATTGGTAATATATCTACGATCACCACTTCTATCATATCCGTATATTTTACAGAAAATATTAAATAAGAAATTCAGAAAAGGAAGAAGTTTTAACAAAAATACGTAGTATTGTAATATTTGTCCTATATGTGCAAATCAAAATCGGGCAGATCTTTACTCAGAGTAGAAAAGAAACCTAAAAGAATTGAAAAAGTCCATTCAGAAACAAGAAAATTACATTGTGATTGGGCTTCGATCTCAATGAAAGCAATACATCAATGAGAAGATAGTTCAATAAATTGAGTATGTATATTATTCTATTTTTCTTTAAAAGTTCGAAGAAGTCCATTATGAAAAGAGAAAGAGGTTTAAAATTGACACATTGATTCCTTTTTTGCTTATATGATTTTTGGTGAACTGTATGCATCAAAAGGTGCATGTACGGCTCTTAAGGAAAAAAATGGAATCCTAATCAATCGACTTTATCGAGAAAGATTACTTTTTTTAGGTCAAGAGGTTGATAGTGAAATATCGAATCAACTAATTAGTCTTATGGTATATCTTAGTATAGAAGAAGAGAATAAAGATTTGTATCTGTTTATAAATTCTCCGGGGGGGTGGGTAATACCCGGAATAGCTATTTATGATACTATGCAATTTGTACAACCAGATGTACAGACAGTATGTATGGGATTAGCCGCTTCAATGGGATCCTTTCTTTTGGCAGGAGGAGAAATTACCAAACGTTTAGCATTCCCTCACGCTTGGCGCCAATGATTCTTTTATTTGAGAATATATATAAAGACTATACCTTCGCCATAAAAACAGTTAATAAAAACATTTTATAAGTAATAATAGCATGGTATTGTGAATTCCATATGAAAATTTTTGTTTTTTAAATCATTCGATTATATATAGAAAGAGTAGTATGAAAAAGAGGGTATTTACAATTTTATCTGATCTATCAGGAACCTAGTTTAATTTTAGTGTCACAGACTTTTTGTTTTTTTTTTCATACCAGAAAACTTTTAACAATTTTTATTTTAATTAGAAGAAAACATAACATATGAAAAAAAAAGAAACTTTCGGATTGTTGAATAACAAAATGATATAAAAAACAACGGAACCATCGTAGTATTTTTAATTAAAGCGATTCAAAAAATAAAAAAGAAAGTTGGTTATTGGATTGTTTATTAATTAAGGATCTGGATCCAAAAGACCCGGTAGATTTTGTACTTCGTTTTTCTTTGATGAAAAAAAAATAAATTCGTAAACGTAGAAAAAAATTCATCAAAGAAAATACTCTATCCATAGTAGAGGAAAAAAATGAATTGCAGGGATGGAAAAGCCGTATGCATCAATACGCAGAAAATGCTTGTACGGTTATTTAATATTATTTTTGCCCATTTTTTTATTTTCTTATTTGTATTTATCCCTTTTACCTTTATTTGGGAATAAGGATAATCTTTACCAATATAGGAGAAATCATTATCAAAATCTTTATCAAGATAAGGGAAATACTTATTAAGTTATAAAATCAGGGTAATGATCCACCAACCCGCTAGTTCTTTTTATGAGGCACAAACGGGAGAATTTATCCTGGAAGCGGAAGAGCTACTGAAAATGCGTGAAACTATCACAAGGGTTTATGTACAAAGAACGGGCAAACCTTTATGGGTTATATCCGAAGACATGGAAAGGGATGTTTTTATGTCAGCAGCAGAAGCCCAAGCTCACGGAATTGTAGATCTTGTAGCCGTTGAATAAAAAATAAGTGGCAAGGATTATTCTAAAAAAATACAGGATTTGAAATTTCATTTTTGAATCTTCTTACTTTCATTTTAATATAATATCTCTATTAGTTAATCTATTAATATCTATTAGTTAATCTATTAATAGAATATAAGTAATATAGAATCTAAGTAATTCACGGTTAGGATAGATCTAAACCAGCTCATTATATATATATTACAACTTACTATGCCAACTATGAAACAACTTATTAGAAACACAAGACAGCCAATCCGAAACGTCACAAAATCCCCAGCTCTTCGGGGATGCCCTCAGCGCCGAGGAACGTGTACCAGGGTGTATGTGCGACTCGTTCAGATCATATACTAAGAAGAAAAAACCAATTTCATTTTTTCAGTATTGTTGATCGGTTAAGATAGTGTGAATGTAGTTTTCCCATTCAGACTATCTTAACTTATATATATACATTCTTTACATTCTTCTATCTTGTATCAAATTTATGGTTTCGATTGGTGCAAACCCAATAGTCTTAATTTACAATTTAAGATGAGAAGGACTTTCCCATCGGTAACAAAACAAATATAAAGTTACCCGTTAAGCGGAGAAAATACTATTTCAATTAAAGATAAAGTATGTCCTTAATGAATGAATTTTGATGGATTTTGGACGAACGGAATAAGAAGGTCAGCTACCCAGCAAATTTTCATAATTAAATACCGTTACTGTATAACTAGATTTCATTGTGAAAAAATCTACTTACTAAACTAAATATTGGATGGGTAGAGCCAAAGAGTGTGAACTGTACAAGTTAACAATAACATTAATTAAATTAATAAAAAATGAAAAGAAAGAAAGGCTCCGGTGTATAGAAAGGACCTGCCCGTTTCTAAAAAAAATCATAGAAACGATGGAACCCACCCATTTTTTATATATGTCCTAATTTATTTACTATTACTTACTATGTTTTTTGATATCTAGTATCAATACAATTTATTATTTTGAGGTTGAATATTTAGAAAAAAAAATATATATATAAAATCGTGGTTGGGGAGGTTATAGTAGCAAGAGCCATTGGAATTTTTTTTTTATACATTGGAAGAATCCATTTTTGTTATTAATAGACTAGTAAGAAGAAAAGAATAACTGAAAAATCAAATAGTTATTCATCAAAGTCTCAATTATTCAATGACCAGAATTAAACGAGGATATATAGCTCGGAAACGAAGGACAAAAATTCGTTTATTTACATCAAGTTTTCGAGGAGCTCATTCAAGACTTACTCGAACGATTACTCAACAGAAAATAAAAGCTTTGGTTTCGGCTCATCGGGATAGAGATAGGAAAAAAAGAGATTTTCGTGGTTTATGGATTAGTCGAATAAATGCAGTAATTCGCGGGAATATTAAAGTATATTATATTTATAGTAATTTAGTATATAGTCTATACACGGGGCAATTGCTTCTTAATCGTAAAATAGTTGCACAAATAGCTATATTAAAACAGAATTGTCTTTTTATGATTGCCAATGATATCATAAAAACCAAAAATCCCCTTAGACTTTACTCCGGGAAGGTATAGAATATAAATTTGTTTATTTTGATAGCTTTATCATATGAATTTTTATCATATGATAAAGCTATCAAAATAAACAACCACGCTGAATAAAAAAAAATGATTCTTTGTTACCTATTATCTTTTTTCTTACAACATAAAAACCCAAATTGAATTGTCGTAATTTTCAAACAAAACATCAATCAATATTTCATTCAAATCTCAATTCAAAATTGGATTTCGAATTCTTAATTTCTATATTTTTTTTTTCTTAAAGTAGTAGTTCTAGCGGTTGACTCGCTTTTTTCAAATTGTTTTTCATTATTAAGAAAAGGTAACGAAGATAAAATACGAGCTTGTTTTATAGCAATTGTTATTAATCGTTGTTGTTTTAAGGTCAATCTATTTACGCGTCTGGATAATATTTTTCCTTGTTCACTAATAAATCGACTAATTAAACCCATGTTTTTATAATCAATTCGGTCCCCCGATTGGATCGGGGGCAAACGCCTACGAAAAGATCGCTTGGATTTCATAAAGAGTCGCTTAGATTTTTCCATGGTTTATTTATCCCTATTCCAAAAATCACATTTATTACAAGAAATACTATAAAGGATTTGTTTTTTTATTCTGACTTTTTTAATATATGTTGTTATTTTTTTAATATATGTTGTTATATACTGATATTTGTATATATTCAACTGTAAATGATAGAATACAGATAGATCTATCTATATAGATAAGAAAAATAGATCATTTTACATGTTAAGTTCTTTGGTTCGAAGGGTAACACACAAGCGATCAATTTGATCTATTTCTTTATTTCTGCGTGAATTGTATGTTTGCAACAACGGGGACAAAATTTTCTCAATTCCAATCGACTAGGCGTATTCTGTCGATTCTTTTTAGTTATATATCTAGAAATACCCGTTGATTCCTTATTAACACTCTTTTTATCACAACCGGTACATTCCAAAATAACAATTACTCGGATATCTTTACCTTTGGCCATGAACCTCCCTTGGGTTTTTAATTCACTTAACTCTTTTGTTTTCGGATTATAATCTAAGAAAAAGAAAAGAACGAAAAAACGAAAATATAAATTAAGAATTCGAAATCCAATTTTGAAAGATTTCGTTCCAATTAAGATTAAGATTAATATAGTACAAAAATAATACAATGATCTCGAACTATATTTCGTTTCGAATTGCAATACAATTGCAATACAGTATTTTCGTTTTTTTAACTAAGTATTTTTTATGATATTGTTGCCCCCACCCTATACATTCCATTTAAATTTCTGCTTTCACTCTTTTATTAATAGAAATGGAATTGAATTATTAATTCAATTCCATGGAAGCCTGGACGAGATCCCGAGTTTCACTCCGAATTTCAATTAGGCCAAATTAACCCTTATTCTTTCTCTTTCCTAACTTATTCTATTACAATTGTAAAAAAAAGAAGAAATAAAAGACGAAATAAAGAAGAGGAGATTAATTACATATTAATTACATATATTTAATACTTAATTGGATCTATAATCTTCTTCACCCCTTTCCGTGTCAATAACTAGAATGAAAAAAAAGGGAATATCAATGCATCTGGAAAAAAACGATTGATCTCTATCAAGAGACCCGCCAAAGCCCCGAACCATAGAGTACTTACTACTGGTGCCACGGAAAGATATGTTTTTAGATCTCGCATTTCAAATCCTCCTTTTTAAGTCTTTTTTCTATCTAAAATTTATTTGAATTTAATATTCTTTTTGATTATTCTAAAGAATATTAGTTATATTTCTTTAGAATCTTTTTTTTCTTTTTCATATTCTATTCTATATTATAGTATAGGAAACTAAAAAAAATGGCAGAAAATTAGAAAAATGATAGATATATATTATATATATATCTATATATCAACAGATAAAAATGTGGAAAACAAGACAAAGATTCTTTACAATAACACTAGAAACAAATGGAAAAG